GATGAAATAAACCCACCAAAAAATATTCATTTTTTTAGGGAATGCTCGGGCAGAAATGGACCTCTTTTTTGTTAAAAAAAAGAATATCTAAGGAATTTTTGTACATTTCTATTTGAATTAGGGATTCTGCGTACAAATACAAGTGGTTATTAACTAAATATACATCTGATCATATATGGATTACCATTATGTATTACAAATTACAATAAAGAATAAGAATAAAGAAAGGAGGATTTGAAATGCGAGATCTAAAAACATATCTCTCCGTGGCACCAGTGATAAGTACTCTATGGTTCGGAGCCTTGGCCGGTCTATTGATAGAGATCAATCGTTTATTCCCAGATGCGTTGATATTCCCCTTTTTTTCATTCTAGTTATTGAGACGGGAAGGGGTGAAGAAATTAATCCCCTTCCGTTTTTCGTTGTTTTTTTTTTTTCGAATTCGAAAGAAAAGAGAAAAAAAAAAAGTGGATTCAACCTCAATGAAACTTGCAATCTGGTCCCGGGTTTCAATTGAATTTCATTAATAATGAGGCTGAAAATAGAATCGCTAGCGCGGGGCAACAATCTCATACAAGATACTTAAATAAAAAACTGAAATAATATACTGTGATTCTAAAGATAGTTAGAAATCATTGTATTACTTAATTATTACTATACTTCTATTGATGGCACCCAAATCTATCATAATTGGATTTCGGATTAGCAACTTCTATTTTTTCCTTCCTTTCTTCTTCTTCGCTTCGAATCGGAAAATAGAAGAGTTTTAAGTGAATCAAAAACCCAAAGGAGGTTCATGGCCAAAGGTAAAGATATACGAGTAACGGTTATTTTGGAATGTACCGATTGTGTTCGAAACAGTCTTAATGTTAATAAGGAATCAACGGGTATTTCAAGATATATTACTCAAAAGAATCGACACAATAAGCCTAGTCGATTGGAATTGAGAAAATTTTGTCCCTGTTGTTGCAAACATACGATTCACGGGGAGATAAAGAAATAGATAAAATGGATTGCCTGTGTGTCATCCCTCCAAATGAAAAATAAGCTATTATTTCATGTTTATATAAATTGTATATCTATATAAATTATCTAGATATATAACATATATAAATATAAACCTATTGAAATATTAAATAAATATAAACAAAAATAGAAACAAAACAAATAAATCCGATTTTGTAAGAAATGGTATTTTCGGGATAAGGAATAAACAAACCATGGATAAATCGAAACGAATCTTTCCTAAATCTAAGCGATCTTTTCGTAGGCGTTTGCCCCCGATCCAATCGGGGGATCGAATTGATTATAAAAACATGAGTTTAATTAGTCGATTTATTAGTGAACAAGGAAAAATATTATCTAGACGGGTGAATAGATTGACCTTAAAACAACAACGATTAATTACGATTGCTATAAAACAAGCTCGTATTTTATCTTCGTTACCTTTTCGTAATAATGAAAAAGAATTTGAAAAAAGTGAGTCAACTACTCAAGCTACTGGGCTTAAAACAAAAAAAAGGGTTTACTCTTCAATTAAATTAAAATTCCAATCTAAACTCAAATGAAATGCGGATTGATGTTTTGTTCGAAAACTACGATAATCCAAATTGGATTGTCGTATTGTCAGAAAAAAGAGAATCGTTGAAGAAGAAGAAATCTTTTTTTATTGAACGTGGTTGCTCATTTTGACGACTTTATCATATGATTATATTTTTTCATACAAATACCTACTCTACTTTCCCGGAGTTCAGTCTCCGGGGAATTTTTATGATCTCGTTGGAAATCATATAAAGACAATTCCTATTTAATATAGCTATTTGTGCAAGTATTTTACGATTAAGAAGCAACTGCCTCTTGTACAGATTATACATGAATATACTATAGCTATAGTATTTTTCATTTTGATTCTCTCGAATTACTGCATTTATTCGACTGATCCACAAACGACGAAAATCTCTTTTTTTCCTATCTCTATCCCGATGGGCCGAAACCAAAGCTTTTATTTTCTGTTGAGGAATAGTAAGTCTTGACCGAAAGCTTGATGTAAATAAACGAGTTTTTGTCCGATGTTTCCGAGCTATATATCCTCTTTTAATTCTAGTCATTGAATAAATGAAACTTTGATGAATAACTATTTTGATTTCGTTTCTTTTAGTTATTCTTTCCCCTTTTTTCCTAGTCCATTAATAACAAAACGGATTATTCCAGTGTATAAAATCCAAATTCCAATGGCTTTTGCTACTATAACCTTCCCAACCACGATTTTTTTATTTTAATTTCTAAGCATTTCACCTCGAAATAAAAAATTGTATCGAGACTAGGTATCAAAAAAAAAACATAGTAAATGAAATAGAAATGGATAAAGAAATAGTGGGTTCCATCGTTTCTATGGTTACTTCTAAAATGGCGAGGTCCCCTCTATACACCGGAGCCCCTTCCTTCATTTAATCAATGCTATTGTTAACTTGTACAGTTCACACTCTTTGGCTCTACCTATGAAATATCTAGTAATAGGTCTTTCACAACGAAATCTACCTACACAGTAACGGTATTTAAGTATGAAGATTAGCTGAGTAGCTGACCCTGTTAGTCCGTTCTTGCAAGTTTTAAAATGGGATATCCCCTGCTTAATGGATAACTATTTGCTACCAATGGGAAAGTCTTTCGCATTTGAAATTGCAAATTGAGGTGATTGGATTTGCACCAACGGAAACCATAAATTTGATACACAATAGAAAGATAGATATTAGTAATCGATTTTTTTGAAGATAGTTTCTTGCATTCTATCCTATTTCATTGGTACTGATCACTGATATTGGAATTTTTTTCCTTTGTTTTTTTGTCTTAGTCCATGATCTGAACGAGTCGCACATACACCCTAGTACATGTTCCTCGGCGCTGAGGGCATCCCTGAAGAGCGGGGGATTTCGTAACATTTCTGATTGGCTGTCTTGTGTTTCTAATAAGTTGTTTTATAGTTGGCATGTTGAGTCATATACATAATGAGCTGGTTTATATCAATCCGAATCCGATTATTATGAATTACTTCTATTCTCTCTATTATTCTCTCTATTAATATTACTAAATTAATATTACTAGATTAATTATATTAATTATATTAATTGAAAATATTCTATTAAACTCGGTAAGACGATAAAATTTCAAACCTTGGCGCGGAATACTCGTTAATTTTTTATTCAACTGCTACAAGATCAACAATTCCATGAGTTTGGGCTTCTGCTGCTGACATAAAAACATCCCTTTCCATGTCTTCGGATACAACCCATAAAGGTTTTCCCGTTCTTTGTACATAAACCCTTGTGATAGTTTCACGCAGTTTCAGTAGTTCTTCCGCTTCCAGGATAAATTCTCCCGTTTGTGCCTCATAAAAAGAACTAGCGGGTTGATGGATCATTACCCTGATGATATAACATAAAAAACGGTTCCTATTTCGAACGATAAAGCGAGAGAGATAAAGAATAAAAAAAAGATAAGACGGAATTGAACAAACGTACCGTACAGGCATCTTTTGCGTATTGCATACGGCTCTACAACGGAATTTCTTTTTTACCTTCTATTGAAGAAATAGAAAATGTAGGGGGTCTATCAGACCCGGATCGGTAAATGACCCAATAACCACCCTTCCTTTTTTGTTTTGTGTAGTAGTTAAAAAAATACTATGATGGTTCCGTTTCTTTATTATTGCGTCTCTTATTCAGCAATCCCAAAGTTTCTTTTTTTTTTTCATAGTCTTCATAAATATTGTTAAAAGCTTTCTTTTCCGGTGTGAAACCAAAAAAAAGTTTGTGACGCTGGAATAGGCTCCTCCCGATAGATGCGATAAAATAGGAAATATCCCCTTTTCATACTACCCTTTCGGTACATAATTGAAAAATTATGGAAAAAACAAAAAAATTATCATATCGAACTCGAAGTGCTGTGCTATTATTACTTAATATTCATATGGCGAAGGCATAGTCTTCTTTTTTTCCTCAAATAAAAGAATCATTGGCGCCAAGCGTGAGGGAATGCTAGACGTTTGGTAATTTCTCCTCCTGCCAAAATAAAAGATCCCATTGAAGCGGCTAATCCCATGCATACTGTCTGTACATCTGGTTGTACAAATTGCATAGTATCATAAATCCCTATTCCGGGTATTACCCATCCGCCCGGAGAGTTTATAAACAAAAAAAGATCTTTGTTATCATCCTCTATACTGAGATATACCATAAGTCCAATAAGCTGATTCGATATCTCACTATCAACCTCTTGGCCTAAAAAAAGTAGTCTTTCTCGATAAAGTCGATTGGTTAGGATAAAATTTTATCTCTTAGGAGCCGTACCTGCACCTTTTGATGCATACGGTTCACCAAAAATCACCAAAAAGAATCAATGTGTAGAGTTAACCCTTTTTTTTTCATAGCGGGCTTTTTCTTAAATTTTTCAAGAAAGACGATTTTTGTAGGTTATAATAAACATGTTATAATAAACTAAACTTATTGAACTAAGTTCTCATTGATGTATTGTTTTCATTGAGATCGAATCCAAATCGCAATGTCATTTTCTTGTTTCGGAATGGGTTTCTTCAATTGTTTTAGGTTTCTGTTCTACTCCGAGTAATAAAGAAAAGATCTGCCCGATTTGGATTTGCACATATAGGACAAATATTCCAATACCACGTCTTTTTGCTACGACTTCTTTTTTTTTTCTTCAATTTATTTCATGGTTTCTGCTAAATATCTGATAAGTAATAATCGTAGATATATTACCAATTGGATTTTTTTATAAACAGAGCCTGGATTCTTCATTTTATTGGTTTATTGGTCCAACCAAGCCAACCATAGATTCTTCTAAATTGATAATATTAATCCGGATCTGGATATCCCCCAAAAAAAAGATCGAATTCAATTTCACACTTCCAATTTTTGATGATTCAATCAATCTTTTTGGAGGGAAGGAGGGGATATCTCGATCGGGGGAGATAACGGGGAAATACCACATGACCCAATATATCGGACAAGCCATACTATACGTCAACCCATGAGGCATCCTCCTCTCCCGGACTCCGGAAGGGAACTTTTGGAACACCAATGGGCATCAAATGACGACACAAGTGGTATATCGCGCTCTTATGCGGAAGCGTACCAGTACCAATGGGTTTATTTTATTGTCTTAATAATGATTGGTCCTTATCCTATTGTATTTTATCATATCCTATTGGATTTCTAGATTTATAGATTGAATAAGTTCATAAAAAAAGAAAAAAAAAATAAAAAAAAAGAAGACCAAATGAACAGGAATAAAGGAAAATTCTTATGAATAGGCCCTTGGAGTGATGAACAAATATGTCTGCATTCATTCATATAAATACGCATATAAATATAAAAAAAAATAGGGTCAACCCCCTTTTTTTTATCATTGCGTATTGTTACTTATCGGGTATAGAATAGATCGGCTTCTTTTTGTTCCTACGAATAGAATTGTTCCATTATTACTAAAAAAACTAGACCAAATATTAATCCTTTACCCGAGATAATCCACTGACAAAAAGAGGGTCCATAGCATATTTTTCCAGTGCAATAAAGTTACATAGTGTCTATTTTTTGTTGATAGAAGGGGTATTTTCATGGGTTTGCCTTGGTATCGTGTTCATACCGTCGTATTGAATGATCCTGGTCGTTTGCTTTCTGTTCATATAATGCATACAGCTCTGGTTGCTGGTTGGGCCGGTTCGATGGCTCTATATGAATTAGCGGTTTTTGATCCTTCTGACCCTGTTCTTGACCCAATGTGGAGACAGGGTATGTTCGTTATACCCTTCATGACTCGTTTAGGAATAACCAATTCATGGGGCGGTTGGAATATCACAGGAGGGACTATAACAAATCCGGGTATTTGGAGTTACGAAGGTGTGGCTGGGGCACATATTGTGTTTTCTGGCTTGTGTTTCTTGGCGGCTATATGGCATTGGGTTTATTGGGATCTAGAAATTTTTTGTGATGAACGTACAGGAAAACCATCTTTGGATTTGCCCAAAATCTTTGGAATTCATTTATTTCTTTCAGGGGTGGCTTGCTTTGGTTTTGGCGCATTTCATGTAACAGGATTGTATGGTCCTGGAATATGGGTGTCCGATCCTTATGGACTAACCGGAAGGGTACAATCCGTAAATCCCGCGTGGGGTGTGGAAGGTTTTGATCCTTTTGTTCCCGGGGGAATAGCCTCTCATCATATTGCAGCAGGGACATTAGGCATATTAGCGGGCCTTTTCCATCTTAGTGTCCGTCCACCCCAACGTCTGTACAAAGGATTACGTATGGGAAATATTGAAACTGTACTTTCCAGTAGTATCGCTGCTGTCTTTTTTGCAGCTTTTGTTGTTGCTGGAACTATGTGGTATGGTTCAGCAACAACCCCGATTGAATTATTTGGTCCCACTCGTTATCAATGGGATCAGGGATATTTCCAGCAAGAAATATATCGAAGAGTTGGTGCTGGACTAGCCGAAAATCAAAGTTTATCCGAAGCTTGGTCTAAAATTCCTGAAAAATTAGCTTTTTATGATTACATCGGCAATAATCCGGCAAAAGGGGGATTGTTTAGAGCGGGCTCAATGGACAACGGGGATGGAATAGCTGTTGGGTGGTTAGGACACCCTATCTTTAGAGATAAAGAGGGGCGTGAACTTTTTGTACGTCGTATGCCTACCTTTTTTGAAACATTTCCGGTTGTTTTGGTAGACGGAGACGGAATTGTTAGAGCCGATGTTCCTTTTAGAAGGGCGGAATCAAAGTATAGTGTCGAACAAGTAGGTGTAACTGTTGAGTTCTATGGCGGCGAACTCGATGGCGTCAGTTATAGTGATCCTGCTACTGTGAAAAAATATGCTAGACGTGCTCAATTGGGTGAAATTTTTGAATTAGATCGTGCTACTTTGAAATCGGATGGTGTTTTTCGTAGCAGTCCAAGGGGTTGGTTTACTTTTGGACATGCTTCGTTTGCTCTTCTTTTCTTTTTCGGACACATTTGGCATGGTGCTAGAACCTTGTTCAGAGATGTTTTTGCTGGTATTGACCCAGATTTGGATGCTCAAGTGGAATTTGGAGCATTCCAAAAACTTGGAGATCCAACTACAAAAAGACAAGTAGTCTGATACAACATTGTTCTGTTCCTTTTCGACTTTCTTTTCTTTGTTGTGATTTGAATTTGACATAGGAGGAACCGGATAAATCTTGATTTGAATCGCTGTCTTTCTCTTTTACTATTGTTTTTTCTTTTTCTTTATCCGGGAGATCGATCCAAAATAAACAGGTATGAAAGCTATAATTGTAAACCACGATCAAATCTATGGAAGCATTGGTTTATACATTCCTCTTAGTCTCGACTTTAGGAATCATTTTTTTCGCTATCTTTTTTCGAGAACCACCTAAAGTTCCAACTAAAAAGATGAAATGATTTTTTCATTCTATCAATTGAAGTAATAAGCCTCCCAATATT